ACTGCGAAAAATATCGTACGTATACTCCTATTGCAACGTCCTGAATGGTCTGAGGACTTTGCCGAATTGAAAAAAGAGACCTATGTTAAATGTACCTATGCCGGTGTTCCATTATCCGAAACAGAATTTCCCGCGGATTGGTTCACAGAGGGTTTTCAGATAAAAATCGTATTTCCTTTCCATCTGAGACCTTGGCACAATAAGAACCGAGAATTCAGTGAGAAAAAGCCGAAAGAGGATTCGGCTTTTTTAACAATTTTAGGAGGGGAAGCTCAACTTCCTTTTGGTGAGGCCCGAAAAGAATCTTTCTTTTTTAAACCCCTTGTTAAAAAATTTAACAAAACAAGGAAAGAAATAAAAAAGAAGGGGTTACTAGTTATAATCTCAAAAACGCTAATAGGAGAAGCACAAAAAATAGAAGTACTTGCAAAAGTTATAGAAGAAGGAACAAAATGGTACAAAAAATTGATTGTTTTTAGCGAGAAAATAATACGAAAAATAGTAACAATATATATAAAAATAACAAAAGTAACAAAAAAAATAAGAAAAATAGCTTCATCCTCTCTATCAAACCTTAAATTAAAATTAGATAGATTTGATAGATTAAAAAAAGTCAAAATAAATGAATCGAGTGAAATTAAAGAAGAAAAAGATTCCATAATTAGCAATCAGATAATTGACAAATCATCTAATCAAATTGAATCTCCCAGTTCGATAAATTCTTCCGTGCAAGAAAAAAAAATGAAGGATCTGATTGATAGAATAAGTACAGCTCGAAAGGAACTAGAAAGAGTCAAAAAAGCGAGACAAGAACTAAGTCCAACAATAACAATAAATGATCAAAAACCTCAATTAATCTCTAAATTACCCCCCCTTTTAAAAATTTTCAAAATATTCATTGTAAGAATATACAAAAATAGATTTTTATCTATCATTGAAATGACAAATTTTGATAAATTTTTTGAAAGAAAACAAAAAGGAACTAATAACAATAAGCCAAATCCAGTTCGGTTTATTTCGACTATAAAAAAGTCACTTGATAATATTAGGTATAGTCAAAATGATATTGAGAATAGTGAAAAAAATATTAGGAATAGAAAAAAAAATTCACATATTTTGTATGACTTATCCTACGTATCACAAGCATATGTATTTTACAAATTATCACAAATCCAAGTTAGTAACTCGTATAAATTAAGATCTATTCTTCAATATCAAGAAATACCCCCGTTTCTTAAGCCTGAAATAAGGAATTCTTTTGAAACCCAAGGAATGGTTCATTCAAAATTGAGGGCTAAGAAACTTCCAAGTTCTGAAATGAATAAATGGAAAAACTGGTTAAGAGGACATTATCAATACGGTTTATCTGAGATCAGATGGTCTAGCTTAATTAATATACCAAAAAAATGCATACCAGAAAAATGGCGAAATAAAGTGAATTGGCGTCGTATAGCTAAAAATCCAATTTTAAGAAAACGACATTCAAAGAAAATTTTTAAAAAACAGCATTCAAAGAAAAAAGACCAATTAATGGATTCCAAAAACCAATTTAAAGTAGATTCATTATCTAATGAAAAAGAAAAATTTCAAAAATACTCTAGATATGATTTTTTATCATATAAATTTCTTAATTATGAAAACCAAAGGGCATGTTTTTTTTACAGATCCTCATTTCAAGGAAATAAGAATCAAGAGATTTCTTATAAGACACCTAAAGAAAACCCTTTGTATAGGCTGAGAGACCTCCCTCTTAATAATTATTTAGGAAAATTTGATCCTCGATATCTATATCTGGAAAAAACAGAAGACGAAAGACACTCTTTAAAATTTTTTAATTGGGAAATTTTCAATTCGGATCTCAAATCTTATCTTAGGATTCCAACAATCAATTCACCAAACTCCTACAAGCGGGTTTTGGATTGGATGGGAATGAATTATTGGATGGGAATGAATTCAATAATAAAAAAGCATCCGAAGGAGGAACGTTTGCCGTTCCCAAGATATAGATTCCTTTCTAAGGAATATAAAAAGGAAACTTGGTTTATACCAAGCGAATTATTTACTAGTATTGAACAGATCGATGAAGATGAAGTGTCTTGGGAAGAAGAAGAACTCGTCTACCAAGGAACAACAAAAACAATACAAATAAGACAAAAAGAATACGAACAAAAACAAATTCAACCGATTTTCATATCACAAGAAGAGATTGAAACAAATGTTAAAAAGGCGGAAAATAAAAAAAAACATAAACTGAAGCACTCCCAATTGGAAGCGATGCTGGAATGTTTTTTTCTTGTTCAACGCGAATGCGAGGATTTTTTGTATGAAAGACTGGAACGTAATCTGAGGCTATCCTGTATCATGCTTAGACTATTAGATCCAAGCAAACTCCTTTTATTTTTAAGGTCAATGCAAACGACAACAGGTGTGACTAAGAATATATTTTCGCGGTATGATGCAAGAGTAAACTTGTTGGACAGCGGCATATTGAGTTTAAACCCGCTTCGTCTGTCTGGAAAGAAAGATGGAGAATTGATTCTGTATCAAACCCTAGGTATTTCATTTAGTTGGTCTTTTTATAAGATAAGGCAATTCGATCAGGACCTATTCGATAACATGATTCGAAGATATGTTTTTAAGAAGATGTTTTCAATACATCTAAGAAGAACTTTGGACTTGTTTGTTCCTGAAACGATAAAATCGTTTAGACATCTTTTTGATTTGGTTGTTCCTGAAACGATTTTATCGTTTAGACATCGTAGAAAATTGAGAATTCTAATTTGTTTCAATTCAAAGAATAGAAATGATGGAGATAGAAATCCAGTATTTTGGAACGGAAAGGACGTAAAAAACAGCAGACAAGTTTCACATAAAAATAATCATCTTGATAGAGCAAAAAATCAATTAATGAAATTGAAGCTCTTTCTTTGGCCTAATTATCGATTAGAAGATTTAGCTTGTATGAATCGTTATTGGTTTGATACGAATAATGGTAGTCGTTTCAGTATGTTAAGGATACAGATGTATCCACGATTAAAAGTTCATTAAAAGCTCCCCGATAATATACTTTTTCTATATATCCTATACCCTATATATAATATAGGGTATATGAAAGCAAACAAATACACAGATCAGATATATTGTCTCACATTTCATTCTAGTATCCAATATGAAATGAATAATGTCTCAATTAGATCTCGAAATGAATCAACAAAACCTTCTTCATTTTAGATCTAAATTGTTCGATGCGAAACTGGACCAATCTTTTTCTATGCTTATCTAAATCCATTTCAATTGGATTGATTGATTTAAATTCCTAAAATTAGGAGTTCATAAAGAAATTCGGATTAGATTATTGTATATACCACATTCAAATTAATGGCATTATTATTACTGATCGGTAAAATCCATATCTGTAAAAAAGAAGGGGGCTTTTTTTTATGGTAAAAAATTCATTCATTTCGGTTATTTCTCCAAAAGAAAACGAAGAAAACAGAGGGTCTGTTGAATTTCAAGTATTCAGTTTCACAACTAAGATAAGTAGACTTACTTCACATTTGGAATTACACAAAAAAGACTATTCATCTCAGAGAGGTTTGCGAAAAATTTTGGGAAAACGTCAACGACTCTTGGCCTATTTGTCAAAAAAAAATAGAGGACGCTATAAAGAATTAATTGGTGAGTTGGATATTCGAGAGATAAAAACTCGTTAATTTGAAGCGCGATACCATTTGAGCTTAGTCGTTTCAATTTGGATGAACTTCTTTTTACTTTCAGCAATGCATGGAAGAATGACTCTGGAAAAACTTATGATTGCACCAACTACAAGAAAAGACCTTATGATAGTCAATATGGGCCCTCACCACCCATCAATGCATGGTGTTCTTCGACTGATCGTTACTCTCGAGGGCGAAGATGTTATTGACTGTGAACCAATATTGGGTTATTTACATAGAGGGATGGAGAAACTGGCGGAAAATCGAACAATTATCCAGTATTTGCCTTATGTAACGCGTTGGGATTATTTAGCTACTATGTTCACAGAAGCAATAACCGTAAATGGACCTGAACAGTTAGGTAATATTCAAGTACCTAAAAGAGCTAGCTATATCAGAACTATTATGTTGGAGTTGAGTCGTATTGCTTCCCATTTGTTATGGCTTGGCCCTTTTATGGCAGATATTGGGGCACAGACCCCTTTCTTCTACATTTTTCGAGAACGAGAATTGATATATGACCTATTCGAAGCTGCTACCGGTATGCGCATGATGCATAATTATTTTCGTATCGGCGGAGTCGCTGCTGATCTACCTCATGGCTGGATAGATAAATGTTTGGATTTTTGCGATTATTTTTTAACCGGGGTTACTGAATACCAAAAGCTTATTACACGGAATCCTATTTTTTTAGAACGAGTTGAAGGCATAGGCATTATTGGCGCAGAAGAAGCACTAAATTGGGGTTTATCAGGACCAATGCTACGAGCTTCGGGAATAGAGTGGGATCTTCGTAAAGTTGATCGTTATGAGTGTTACGACGAATTTGATTGGGAGATTCAATGGCAAAAAGAAGGGGATTCGTTAGCTCGGTATTTAGTACGAATCAGTGAAATGAAAGAATCCATAAAAATTATCCAACAGGCTCTAGAAGGAATTCCAGGGGGACCTTATGAAAATTTAGAAATCCGACGCTTTGATAGAATAAAAGACCCCGAATGGAATGATTTTGAATATCGATTTATTAGTAAAAAACCTTCTCCAACTTTTGAATTGTCCAAGCAAGAACTTTATGTAAGAGTCGAAGCACCAAAAGGAGAATTGGGAATTTTTCTGATAGGAGATCAGAGTATTTTTCCTTGGAGATGGAAAATTCGACCGCCGGGTTTTATCAACTTGCAAATTCTTCCTCAGTTAGTTAAAAGGATGAAATTGGCTGATATTATGACAATACTAGGTAGCATAGATATCATTATGGGAGAGGTTGATCGTTGAAATGATAAT